TTTAAAAATATTATTAAATAAAAAAATGTTTATTGGTTTATAAATGTATTTGAAAAAAAATCAGAAAATTTTTTAAAAAAAAATATTTTAATGAGGCATGACGTTTCTTTTTAATTAAAAAGGGGGGGCAATGCCCCCCCTCTAAAAAAAAAAAAGAAGGAAGAAGAGTATATAGAGGATTTATTAATATGTATAGTAGTATACATATATAGACTTCATATGTATATAGTATATATATATAATATAAATATACATCTATATAGCTTATATATTTAGTATATATATATATATATATATATATAAATCCTTATATAGTATTAATAATCTATACATCTAATATATATATATATATATATATATAAATCCTTATATTAATATATATAGATATATATTGTATATATATATATAAGAGTTATGAAAAAAATGGTTAAAATATACTAATTTAATTAATGTTAGTTAGGTTAATTAATTTAAGTAGCTAAAATTTGGTTAATTTTTTTTTTTTTAAAAAAAAAATAAATATTAAAAATTTTTTAATTAAATTTTGGTTTTAATATTTAATTTAAGTATTAACAATAATTAATAATATTAAACATAATTAATGTTATAAAACCATATAATTTTAATTTTCTTAATAATTATAATTTATTTTGTTATGAAATTTTATTTAATTAAAAAAATACATGAAATTTTTTGATTGTTAAAATTTTCTAAAAGATTATTAATAATTCTCAGTATTAAGTATTAAATATTAAAGAAATTTAGATTTAATTATTAATTTTAGTATAAACAAAATATGTGCCAGCAGTTGCGGTTAAACATAATATACAAATAAAATAGTTTGGTTATTAGTATTAAATAGAATTAATAATTTAATTTTTTTTAAAAAAGTAAAATTTAATTAAAAATTATTGTTATAATTATTTTAATCTATTAAATTTTATTTTAAACTAGGATTAGATACCCTATTATAAAAATTTAAATTAATTTACTAAAAAATTAATAGTTATGTTCTTTAAATTTAAAAAATTTGGCGGTATTTTAGTCTTATTAGAGGAATCTGTTTATTAATTGATAATCCACGATTAATTTTACTTATTTTAATTAATTCATATATCGCTGTCATGAATATATTTTAAAAAATTTATTTTCTTTAATTATTTTAATAATTTATGTTAAGTCAAGATGTGGTTTATAAATAAGAATATAATGGATTACATTAAATTTTATTTTTGGATTTTGAATGAAAATTAAAATGAAATTGGATTTAATAGTAAGTTTAATTATTTTATTAATATGAATAAAGATCTAAAATATGTACATATTGCCCGTCATTCTTATTAAAAATAAGACAAGTCGTAACAAAGTAAATGTACTGGAAAGTGTATTTAGAAAGATTAAATTTATTAAAATAAATATCTAAATTTAAGTATATCATTTACAATGATAAGATGTTATATAACTTTATTTAAATTAATTTTATTAATATTTTTTTTTTTTTTTTGATTTTTTATAAAAATAATTTATTTATTTAATGTTTTAGTATTAATTAAAAATTAATTTATAGATTTATAGTTTAATAGTATTGTGAAAGAAAAATTTAAATTTTAAAAAGAATTATAATAGTACCTTTTGTATCAGGGTTGATTAAAATTTTTAATTTTTTTTTAATTTCTCAAAATTTATAGAGTTAATTTTATTATTAATTTATTGTATTATAAATATTTATAAAATAATGTTAGTTTTGAAATTTAATTCGTTATATTATATTTAGTTATTTAAGATTTAAATTTAATTTAAAATTTTAAAAGTTATTTTAATTTTATTAATTTATATTTTAAATTTAAATTATTTTAGGGATAAGCTTAAAATTTTTATATAATAATTTTTTTATTTAAATAATTTGTAGGAATAGAAATTTTTATTTAAGTTTGTAAAAATTTATTATTTATTTATATTTAATTTATTAAAAGTTATTTATTTTTAATATTAAATTTTATTAATTAATATTTTATTAATAGTAATAATGATTAAATTAGTATAATTTTTATTTATAAATTATGAATTCGGCAAAAATTATTTTCATCTGTTTAACAAAAACATTGTATTAAGTTTAATTTAATATAGGATCTGCTCAATGATTTTTTTAAATAGCTGCAGTATTTTGACTGTGCAAAGGTAGCGTAATAATTAGTCTTTTAATTGAGGACTTGTATGAAAGATTTGATGAGAAATAAACTTTATTATTTATATAATTAAAATTTTATTTTTAAGTAAAAAAGCTTAAATTATTTAAAGGGACGATAAGACCCTATAAAACTTTATAAATTTAAATTTTAATTTTTTTGGTTTTATAAATATTTTATTTTTTGAATTTATTTTATTGGGGTGATAAAAAAATATAATAAACTTTTTTTAAAATTTAACATTATTTAATGATTTTTTGAATTAAAATTTTTAATTAAAGGAAAAAGTTACTTTAGGGATAACAGCGTAATTAATTTTTTAAGTCCAAATTTAAAAATTAGTTTGCGACCTCGATGTTGAATTAAGATTAATCTTAGGTGCAAAATTTTAAGTTTTAGGTCTGTTCGACCTTTAAATTCTTACATGATTTGAGTTCAAACCGGTGTAAGCCAGGTTGGTTTCTATCTTTTAAAAATTGATTTATTTTAGTACGAAAGGATTAAATAATTAAATTAAATTTTTTTTAATGAATTAAATTAATTTAACTATTTTGGCAGATAATTGTGTTAAATTTAGAATTTAATTATATAATTTTTATTATAGATAGTAATTTATATATTTGTTATAATTATTAATTTTTTAATTTTATTTTTAATAGTTTTTATAAGAGTTGCTTTTTTTACTTTATTAGAGCGTAAAGTTTTAGGTTATATCCAATTACGTAAAGGTCCAAATAAATTTTTAATTAAAGGAGTTTTTCAACCTTTAGGTGATGGTTTAAAATTATTTTTTAAAGAAGTTAATTATCCAAATAATATTAATTTTTTTATTTTTTTAATTTCTCCTTTATTAGGTTTATTAATTTCAATTTTTTTTTGATTTATTTATCCTTATATTGGTATAAATTATATTATAGGTTTTGGTTTAATTTATATATTTTGTTGTTCAAGTTTAATAGTTTATATTTTTTTAATAATTAGATGGTCTTCAAATTCTAATTATTCAGTTTTAGGAATAATTCGTTTTATTTCTCAAATGATTTCTTATGAAGTAAGAATAATAATTATTATTATAAATTTAATATTTTTAATTAATAGTTTTAATTTAAATGATTTTTATATTTATCAAATTAATTTAAAATTCTTTTTTTTTCTTTTTTTTTTATTTATTTTATTATTAATTAGTTTTTTAGCTGAAATAAATCGTTCTCCTTTTGATTTTTCTGAAGGTGAATCAGAATTAGTTTCTGGTTTTAATATTGAATTTAGAAGTTTATCATTTATTTTTATTTTTATATCTGAATACCTAAGAATTATATTTATAGGGATGTTATTATGTGAAATATTTTTTGGTTTAATAATAAATAAATTTATTTTAAATTTTTTTATTTTAATTTTTATATTTTTAGTTATTTGATTACGTGGATTTTTACCACGATTCCGTTATGATAAATTAATGTATTTAATTTGAAAGTTGATTTTACCTTTATCTTTATTTTTATTTATATTTAATTTTTCAATAAAGTTATTTAACTTATATCATTAATTTAAGTATTAAGTTAATAGAATTAAATTCTATTTTTTATTTTCAAAATAAATATTTTAAATAAATTAATTAACTAAATTAGTAATTTATCTCATAATTTTATAATATAAAAGTTTATAAAAAAATAAGAGAAGTAAATTGTTGTAAATACTTGTCCTGTTGTAATAAATGGATATTCTACTGGTTGTATTCCAATTCAAGTTAAGATTATAAATGTTGTAATAAAACTTCAAAATAATAATTTATTTAATGGATAAAATTTGTTTCTTAAAAAATTTTTATTATTTAATATAGGTATTACTAATAAAATTAAGATTGATAATATTAAAGCAATTACACCTCCTAATTTATTAGGAATTGCTCGTAAAATTGAATAAGAGAATAAAAAATATCATTCTGGTTGAATATGGTTGGGGGTAATTATTGAATTTGCTATAATAAAATTATTATGATCATTTAATAAATATGGAAAAATTAAGGTTAAAATAAAAAATATTCATATAAATATGATTAATCCTATTAAATCTTTAATAATAAAGTAAGGCGAAAATGTAATTTTGTCAAAATTTCTATTAATTCCTAAAGGATTATTAGATCCTGTTAAGTGTAAGAAAAATAAATGAATAAAAGTAAATATAATAATAATAAATGGTAAAATAAAGTGAATTGAAAAAAATCGTGTTAATGTAGCATTATTAATTGAGAATCCTCCTCAAATTCAAATAACAATTGAATTTCCTAAATATGGAATTGCTGATAATAAATTTGTAATTACTGTAGCTCCTCAGAATGATATTTGTCCTCATGGTAGGACATACCCTACAAAAGCTGTTATTATTGTTAGTAATAATAAGATTACTCCAATAATTCATGTTATTTTAAAATTAAATGAATTTATGTAAATTCCTCGTCTAATATGGATATAAATTATAATAAAAAATATTGATGCTCCGTTAGCATGAAATGACCGAATTAATCATCCAAAATTAATATTTCGATTTATATTAATAATTCTTTGAAAAGCTAAATTAATATCTGTTTTATAATGAAAAGCTAAAAATAATCCTGTTAAAATTTGATTAATTAAACAAATTATTAATAAAGATCCAAAATTTCATATAAATCTAATTCTTGCAGGTGTTGGTAAATTTAATATAGGAGATAAAATTTTTAATATATTTTTTTTCATTAGTTATTTTTTTGTCGAATTGGTCCTTTATTAATTTTTAATATTCAAATAATTAAAATTAATATAAAAAAAAGAATTAAAATAATGAAATAAATTATTAAATTATTTGGTAATATGAATATATTTAATAAATTAAAATTATCTTCAAAATTAAATTTATTTTCATAATTAAAATTTTCTAAATTAAAATTTAGTTTAAAATAAAAAATTAAAATTGTTATTAATATTAATTTATAAATTATTATTTTATAATTTTTATTAATATTTAATTCATTAAAAGCAATTCTTGAAATATATAAAAAAATAATTATTAATCCTCCAATATAAAGAATAAATACTATTAAAGAAATTCATGCTGTTTTAGTAATTATATTAATTATTAGTGTTAAAAAAATAGTTTGAATTAAAATAATTAGATTTGATCTAATTGGAGATTTTATTATAGTTAATAAAATTGTTATAATTAGATTAATTAGTAAGATAAACTTTAAAATTCAGTATATATTTTAATTAAAATATTAATTTTGGAGATTAATGATAATATATTATATATATTTATACTGATTTATTTTAAATAAAATTTATAATTTTGATTTACAATATCAATGTTTTTTTTTAAACTATTAAAATGATAAATTTATTTATTTTAGTTTTATTATTTATATTATTTTCTGGGGTTTTATTTTATATTTTTAATTTTAATCATTTATTAATAATACTTTTAGGTTTAGAATATTTATTATTAATTTTATCTTTATTATTTTTAATTAGTCTGATTATATTTATTAAACAATATATTTTATTATTAATTTTTTTTATTTTTTGTATTAGTGAAAGAGTTTTAGGTTTAACAATTTTGATTTTAATAGTTCGTATATATGGAAATGATTATCTTAAATCATTAATAATTTTACAATGTTAATAATTTTAATATTAATTTTATTTAGAATGATTTTTTTTAGCTTAAATATTAAAAGATGATGATTAGCCCAGAATTTTTTTTTTTTTTTTTTTTTTTTTATATATTTTAAGATTCCAATGTTTAATTATTTCTTAAATATTAGATATTTATTTGGTATAGATATATTTTCTTATTTAATATTTATGTTAGGTATTTGAATTATTAGATTAGTTTATATTGCTAGATTTAATTTGAAATTTATTTATTCTAATTATTTTAATTTTTTAATGTTTATTTTTATAATTATTTTTTATTTTTGTTTTTTTAGTAATAATTATATTTTATTTTATATTTTTTATGAAATTAATTTAATTCCTGTAATTGTATTAATTTATGGTTGAGGGTATCAGTATGAACGTTTTAAAGCTGGGTTATATTTATTTATTTATATAGTTTTTTTTTCTTTACCTTTTTTTTCTTGTTTATTAAGTTTGAATAAATTTAATTTTATGTTTATATATTATTATGATTATTTAAATGATTTAAATTTTTATTATTATTTATTTTTAATAATAATTTTTTTAGTTAAAATACCTTTATTTATATTTCATATTTGATTGCCTAAGGCTCATGTTGAGGCTCCTATTAGAGGTTCAATAATTTTGGCTGGTATTATATTAAAGTTAGGTGGTTTTGGTATTTATCATATTTTGATATTAGTATTTAAAGTAAATCTTAAGTTTAATTTTTTTTTAATTTCTTTATGTTTAATAGGTATAGTTATTTTAAGTTTAATTTGTTTTTTTCAAAGAGATTTAAAAATTTTAATTGCTTATTCTTCTGTTGTTCATATAGGTTTAGTAATTATTGGGTTTTTAACTTTAAATAATTGAGGTTATTTTGGTTCATTAATTCTTATATTTGGTCATGGTTTATGTTCTTCTGGTTTATTTTGTTTAAGAAATATTTGTTATTTACGTTTTAAAAGTCGAAGTTTATTTTTAAATAAAGGTCTTATTAATATTTATCCTTTTTTATCATTTTGATGATTTTTATTATGTTCATCTAATATATCTTTTCCCCCCTCTTTAAATTTATTTGGTGAATTATTTTTATTAATTAGATTAATAATTTGATTGGATTATTTCTATTTATTTTATTTTTTGATTATGATTTTAATATTTTTATATAGATTATATTTATATTTATATAGTCAGTATGGTAAATTATTTTTTAATATGAATTATTTAGTTTATATTAATTTGAGAGAATATTTATTATTATTTATACATTGAATTCCTTTAAATTTAATTTTTTTAATTATGGAATTTTTTTGTTATTTAAATAGTTTAATTTAAAATATTAATTTGTGGAATTAAAGATTATTTTTTATATTTAAATAATTAAATTTAATTTATTTTTTTTTTTTTTTTTTTTTTATTTTTTTTTTTTTTTAGTTTTTTTTATTTTAGGTTTGTTTTTAATTTATTTTGATAAGTTTTATTTTATTGAGTATATATATTTTTTTTTTAATTCTTGTATAGTTTTATATGTTATTTTGTTAGATTGAATATCTTTAATATTTATTTCTTTTGTTTTTTTAATTTCTTCAATAATTTTATTATATAGTATAGAATATATAAATTATGATTTTAATAAAAATCGATTTTTAATATTAATAAATTTATTTATTATATTTATATTTTTTTTAATTATTAGTCCTAATTTAATTAGAATTTTATTGGGTTGGGATGGATTAGGAATAATTTCTTTTTGTTTAGTTGTTTTTTATCAAAATAAGAAATCTTATAGATCGGGTTTGGTGACAGTAATTTTGAATCGTTTAGGTGATTTATTTATTATTATATCTATAATTTGAATATTAAATTTTGGTTCATGAAATTTTATTTTGATTGATTATTATATTAATATTAATTATTTATTTTTTATTATGCTTATAATTATAATAGCTTCTTTAACTAAAAGAGCTCAAATTCCTTTTTCTTCTTGATTACCTTTAGCTATGGCTGCTCCTACCCCTGTTTCTTCTTTAGTTCATTCATCTACTTTAGTAACTGCTGGTATTTATTTAATGATTCGTTTTAATGAAATTTTTTTGAAATTTTCTTTTTTGAATTATTTATTAGTAATTTCTTGTTTAACAATGTTAATATCTGGTTTAAATGCTATTTTTGAATTTGATTTGAAAAAAATTATTGCTTTTTCAACTTTAAGACAGATAAGATTTATGTTTATAATTTTATGTTTAGGAAAAATTGATATATGTTTTTTTTATTTATTAATACATGCTTTATTTAAATCTATAATATTTTTGAGAGCAGGTATTTTAATTTTGAATATAAATAATAATCAAGATATTCGTAAGATAGGTGGTTTGATTGATTATTTACCTTTTTGTGGTTTAATTTTTATTTTTACTTTAATATCTTTATGTGGATTTCCTTTTTTTTGTAGTTTTTATTCTAAAGATTTAATTTTTGAATATTTTTTAATAATAGATTTAAATTTTTTTTTTTTTTTTTTTTTTTTATTTTCTTTTTTTTTAACTTTTTTTTATTCTATTCGTGTAATTTATTATTTAATAATTATAAATTTTTCTATAAATAATTATTTGATAATTATTAAATTTGAGAGAAACATTTTAATTATTAGAATATTATTAATTAGATTTATTATATTATTTTTTGGTTCTTTTTTTATATGGTTAATATTTTATAAGTTTGATTTAATTTTATTAGAGTTTAAATTTAAAATTTTAAGTATTTTAATTTTATTTTTTAGAATTTGATTTTTTTTTGAGCTTAATAATTTTTTATTTTCTATAAATTATTTAATTTCCTTATTTAATGTTTTTTTTTTTGGGTTAATATGAAATTTATTATTTTTTAAAGTTAATTTTTTTTTAAATAATTTTCTTTATTTTGGTTTTATTTCTTTAAAGGTATTTGAGGTTGGTTGAATTGAATATAATTTAAATAATGGTTTAATTTTTTTTTTTAAAAAATTAATTTTGTTTAGTCAGAATATTTTTTTAAATAGTTATAAAGTTTATATTTTATTATTTTTTTTATGATTTTTAATTATTTTTTTTTTTAATTATTAAATTTAAATAGCTTAATTAAAGAGCATTATATTGAAGATATAAAGGTAAATTTATATTTTTTAAATATTTAATTTTAAAATTTTATTAAATTTTAAAAAAAAGATGTTTTTTTTTATTGTTTTTAAAAAAAAGATTAAATCTTAGTTGTCTGATTTTTGTTATTTTATTTTAAAGTTAAAATTCTGGTTTAAATTTTTAATTTTTTATTGTAAAGGTAGGTACCTTTATAAATTTTAAAATTTTATTAAATTTTAAAAAAAAGATGTTTTTTTTTATTGTTTTTAAAAAAAAGATTAAATCTTAGTTGTCTGATTTTTGTTATTTTATTTTAAAGTTAAAATTCTGGTTTAAATTTTTAATTTTATTATTTATAAATTAAATATTATTTTTATATTGAAAATATAATGTTTTTTTTAAACTAATAAATATTTAAAGATTAAACATTTAAAATGCTTTAAAAGATAGTTAGCAGCTTCTTTTTTTAAAAATCTTTTTAATTGGAATTTTTTTTTCAATATTATTATTAACAGTAATAAACCTCTTTTTGGTTTCAATTAAAAAAAATAAGGATTTTTTTAATCTATTATTAAGTCGAAATTAATATGTAATTTTTTACTTCTTATTTAAGATAAATTATTAAATAATTTTTAAAAGCAAATTAAATGTTATAAATTTTAACTATTATCCTTTAAATTTTTCAGTTTAATGATCCAAATTTTCATTCATAAAAAATAGTAATAATTATAAATATAAAAAAAATTATAAATATTAAGTTAAAATATAATATATTAGAAATTTTAAAATTTAAAATTATTGGTATAATAATTGAAATTTCAATATCAAAAATTAAGAAAATAATTGCAATTAAATAAAAATTTAATGAAAATGGAATTCGTGATTTATTAAATGGATCAAATCCGCATTCAAATGGTGCTGATTTATTATAATTAAATTTTATTTTTATATTAATTAAGATTATTAGAGTAAATAATATTATTAATACTAAAAATAAAATTATTATTGAAATTAAATTTATTATGATTATTTTATTTAAAATTTAAACTTTTTGATTGGAAATCAAATATACTTATTATATTAATAAAATTAATTATTTCATCAGTAAAAAGTTATATATAAGAATAATCAAATAATATCAATAAAATGTCAATATCAAGCTCTTAATTCAAATCTAATATGATGAATAAATGAAAAATGTAACTTAATTATTCGTATTAAATTAATAATTAAAAAAATAGTTCCAATTATTACGTGTAATCCGTGGAATCCTGTTGCTATATAAAAAGATGAACCAAAAATTGAGTCTGAAAAGGTAAATGTAGCTTGTTTATATTCTAAAATTTGTAGTATTAAAAAATATATACTTAAAATAATTGTTAAATTTATAAATAAAATGGTTTTTTTTTTTGAATTATTTAATAAGTAAAAATGAGCTAGAGTTACAGTAAAGCTTGATGTTAATAAAATAATAGTATTTAATAAGGGAATTAAAAGTGGATTAAAGAATCTAATATTTTTTGGTGGTCAATTTAGTCCTAATTCAATTGATGGGGCTAAAGAATTATGAAGAAAATTTCAAAAAAATGAAATAAATAAAAATATTTCTGAAATAATAAATAAAATTATTCTAAATTTAATTAAGTTTATGATATAAAAATTATGATTACCTTGAAATGTTCTTTCTCGAATAATATCTCGTCATCATAGTATTGAAATTATAATAATTAAAAATAAATTTAATAATGAAATAAAATTAATTTTAAAATTTATAATTATAATATTAGAAATTATTAAATTGAATGTATTAAATGATATTAAAATAGGTCAAGGGCTTAAATTTAAAATAAAATAAGGTTGGTTAGTTTTTATCATTATTCACTAGAGTAAAGGGATGAAAGAATTGAAAATACGTAACTTTGAATTAATGCTACACATAATTCAAAAATTATTATGAATATTTGAATTATTAAAATAATTAATATTAATGAATTACAATTTAATAGAGTTATTAGTAAATGTCCTGCAATTAAGTTTGCAGTTAGACGAATTGACAATGATAGTGGTCGAATAATAATTCTTATTGTTTCAATGATTGTTATTAATGGAGCTAAATAAATTGGTGTGTTTAGTGGAATTAAATGTGCAATTATATTTTTTGTGTTTTTAAATGTTGATATAGTAATAAAAAATAATCAGAATGGTAAAGCTAAAGTAATTGAAAATACTATGTGTCTTGATGATGAAAAAATATATGGAAATAGTCTAAAGAAATTATTTAGTAAAATAAATAAAAAAAGAGAAATAAATAAAAATGCGGGAGATTTAATTTTTTTTATTTTATATAATAATAATATTTCATTATTTAGTATATTGAATATTTTTATTATTAATCAGTTTATTCGATTTGGTATTATTCATATTAAGTTTGGTATTATTAAAATAATTAAAAAACTTCTTATTCAATTTAATTGAAGATTAAAGATTGTTGTTGATGGATCAAAAATATTAAATAAATTTGTTGTAATTTTTAATATTTAATTTTTTAGAATTTTTTAATTTTAAATTTTTAATAAAGTTAAAGTATAATATATTTATAATTAAATAAAATATATAAAAGAAAAATAAAAATAGAATTAATCAATTAATTGGAGCTATTTGAGGAATTAAGATATATTTTTTAGATAATTTTAATTTGACAAATTAATGTTATATTTTAACTAATTTCTTTCATTAGAAGTAATTGCTAATTTACTATATTTTGATTTAAGAGATCATTACTTTGCTTTTCAGTCATCTAATGAATTAAAAATTTTTAATTCAATAAATAAATTTATTTAAGTTAATTGATTCAATTTGAATAGGTATAAAACTATGATTAATTCCACAGATTTCTGAGCATTGCCCGAAGTATATTCCAGGTCGATTTATAAAAAGATTAATTTGATTTATTCGTCCTGGAATTGCATCAATTTTAATGGCTAATCTTGGAATTGTTCATGAATGGATTACATCATCTGAGGAAATTAAAAGTCGAATATTAAATTTAAATGGAATAATAGTTTTATTATCAACTTCAATTAATCGAAAATTTTCTTTATTTAGTTCATTTATTATATAAGATTCAAATTCAATATTTGAAAAGTCTGAATATTCATATGATCAGAATCATTGATGGCCAAAAATTTTAATTGTTAAGATTGGGCATTTAATTTCATCTATTAGATATAGTAAATGTAGTGAAGGTATAGCAATAAAAATAAGAATGATTGGTGGTGTAATTGTTCAAATAAATTCAATTATTTGATTTTCAGAGATTTTAATATTAATAAATTTATTTTTAATAATAAAAATTATTATATAAGTAATTGTTGTTATAATTATAATAATAATAAAAATTGTATGATCATGAAAAAAGATTAATTGTTCTATAAGTGGTGAATTTCTATTTTGAAATCTTAGTTTTAATCAAGTTATAATTTCTAAAAAAAGATTATTCTTTATAAATGAATTTTAAGTTCATTGCATAATATTCTGCCATATTAGAAATTAATAATTAAAGGTAATTCTGAATATGAATGTTCTAATGGTGGTAAGTTATGAATTCATTCAATTGAGTTTCTTAAATTTAATTTAAAAATAGTTATTTTTTTTAAAAAAAAACTATTTCAAATACAGTAAATTAGGATGATAATTCTAAATGTAGAGATTATAGACCCAATTGATGAAATTATATTTCATAATAAAAAATTATTAGGATAATCAGTGTATCGTCGGGGTATACCATTTAAACCTAAAAAATGTTGAGGAAAAAATGTTATATTAACTCCAATGAATATTAAGATAAATTGGATTTTTAAAATAAAATTGTTTATTGAAAATCCTGTAAAAATAGGGAATCAATGAATTAAACTAGCAATAATAGCAAATACAATTCCTATAGATAAAACATAATGGAAATGTGCTACTACATAGTAAGTATCATGTAAAATGATATCAATAGAAGAATTAGCAAGGATTACACCTGTTAAACCACCAATTGTAAATAGAAAAATAAAACCTAAAGATCAAATTGTTGAAGGTGAAAAATTAATTTTTGATCCGTAAATAGTAGCTAATCATCTAAAAATTTTAATTCCTGTTGGGATTGCAATAATTATAGTTGCTGATGTGAAATATGCTCGTGTATCTACGTCTATCCCAATTGTAAATATGTGGTGAGCTCATACAATAAATCCTAATAAACCAATAGTTAGTATAGCATAAATTATTCTAATATTCCCAAATGTTTCGTTTTTATTACTTTCTTGACTAATAATATGTGAAATTAATCCAAATCCTGGTAAAATTAAAATATAAACTTCAGGATGTCCAAAAAATCAGAATAAATGTTGATATAAAATTGGATCTCCTCCTCCAGCAGGGTCAAAGAATGATGTATTTAAATTTCGATCAGTTAATAGTATAGTAATAGCTCCAGCTAAAACTGGAAGTGACAAAATTAATAATATAGCTGTAATTAAAATTGATCATGGGAATAAAGGAATTTGATTTAATTTTATATTATTAGGCATTATATTTAGAATTGTACAGATAAAATTAATTGCTCCTAAAATTGATGAAATTCCTGCTAAATGCAGTGAAAAGATTGTTAAATCAACTGAAATATTATTGTGTGCAATATTATTAGATAATGGTGGGTAAATTGTTCATCCTGTTCCTGTTCCATTATTAATTATGAATCTGCAAATTATTATTATTAATGAAGGTGGGAGTAATCAAAATCTAATATTATTTAATCGAGGGAAAGATATATCAGGACATCCTATTATTATAGGAATTAATCAATTACCAAATCCTCCAATTACAATTGGTATAGTTATAAAGAAAATTATAATAAAAGCATGAATTGTTACAATTACATTATAAAGTTGATTATTATTAATAATTGAATTGATTTGACTAAGTTCTAATCGAATTAATATTCTAAGTGAAGATCCGATTATACCTGATCAAATACCAAATAAAAAATATAAAGTTCCAATATCTTTATGATTAGTTGAAAAGATTCATTTTATAGATAAAATGGCTGATAATAGGTTATAAATTGTAAATTTATATATAGATTTAAAAAATCTTTTTATCATTAACTTTATATTCAAATTATATGATATTAAATTGCAAATTTAAAGGTATTAATTATTTAATTAAGGTTTAAAATAATTATTTTTAATTTTGAAGATTAATAGTTTAATTTAACTTAAAACCTTAATAAATAAATAGATAACTAAAGAATAAACTAAAAAAATTAATAAATATTAATAAGTTTAAGTTATTTTTTTTTGATTGTATATATCATTTATTAAGTAAATTAAAATTAAATAATATAAAATAAGTTATTTTAATATAAAAATATAAATTTAAAATAGTTAGTATGATTAGTATAATTATAATTATATATATATTATTATATATTAAATTTTTAATTAATATTCATTTTATTAAAAATCCAATTATGGGAGGTAAACCTATAATTGAAAAAATTAATATTAAAAGATTTAATTTTAAAAAGAAATTTAAATTAAAGAATTTTATTTGATTAATATAATTAATATTGTAATTATTTAAAATTTTAATAATTAAAAAATTTAAAATTGAGTAAATTAGAAAATAGTTAATTCATAAATTATTATTTATTAAAATTGCAAATAATATTCATGTTGAGTTGTTAATTGATGATATTGCTAAAATTTTACGTATAGAGTTTTGGTTTATTCCAAAAATTGAATTTATTAGAATTAAAGCAATTAAAAAAATTAAATTTTTATTTATATTTAAATAAGAAATTATAATAAAAGGTGAAATTTTTTGTCAAGTTATTATTAATAAACATGAAAATCAATTTAATCCTTCTAATATTGAGGGTAATCACAAATGAAATGGTATTAAACTTAGTTTTATCAATAAAGGTAAAATTATTAAAGTATTATTATTATTGAAAAATAAAAAATTTTTATTAATTAAAAAAATCAATAATAAAATTGAAGCAAAAGCTTGAATTAAAAAATATTTTATAGTAGCTTCAATAGAATAGATTGATGATTTAAAATTTAAAATAGGAATAATTGAAAATAAATTTAATTCTAATCCTATCCATATTGATAATCAATTAGATGCTGAAATTGATAATAAAGTTCTAAAAATTAATATAATTAAAAATATAATTTTTGTTAAATTTAAATTTATCAGAAAAAAGAATTTTATTCTATATTTGAAGTATGAATCCAAAAGCTTAATTTTAGCTTATTTTTCTAAATTTATTTATACTTAAGTGTTTATGCATATAAATTTTTGAAATTTATGGATTAGTTTAATTCTTAAAGTATAATAAAAGTATTTATAATACATGATTTACTCTATCAAAGTAACCCTTTTTCAGGCATTTTATT